CATTTGAAAATGAGTAGTTCAGAGAGAATCGAACTATCGATTGATCCAGGTACTTGGGATCCTATGGATGAAGACATGGTCTCAACGGATCCCATTGAATTTCATTCGGAGGAGGAACCCTATAAAGATCGTATTAATTCTTATCAAAAAGAGACAGGGTTAACCGAAGCCATTCAAACAGGTATAGGTCAACTAAATGGCATTCCTGTAGCAATAGGGGTTATGGATTTTCAGTTTATGGGAGGTAGTATGGGGTCCGTAGTAGGAGAGAAAATCACTCGTTTGATTGAGTATGCTACTAATAAAAATCTACCCCTTATTATAGTGTGTGCTTCCGGCGGGGCACGCATGCAAGAAGGAAGTTTGAGCTTGATGCAAATGGCTAAAATTTCGTCGGTTTTATTTGATTATCAATCAAATAAAAGGCTATTCTATGTATCAATTCTTACATCCCCTACTACTGGGGGGGTGACAGCTAGTTTTGGTATGTTGGGAGATATCATTATTTCCGAACCCAATGCCTACATTGCATTTGCGGGTAAAAGAGTAATTGAAGAAACATTGAATACGACAGTACCTGAAGGTTCACAAGAAGCTGAATATTTATTCGATAAGGGTTTATTTGATCCAATTGTACCACGTAATCCTTTAAAAGGCGTTCTAAGTGAGTTATTTCAGTTGCACGCTTTCTTGCCTTTAAATCAAAATTCGATTGAGCAGTAAGGTCAATTATTTATTTGTGGCAAAAAAAGTAGTTAGTTATCGTAATCAATCAAAGTCCAAATGATAAAGAATCAATCATAATAGAATAATGGGGATGGGGTTTTCGCGGTTGCCATACTAATTCTATAACTATATAGAATATAAAGAATCAAAAGTTGCAGATCAATTTTTTTATTTGATTTCATATCCTGATTACTAATCAGAGAACCTATATTCTATCAACATTCTTACTTCTGTAAATTGAAAATATGGCAAAGAAAACGAATTTTATCTTCCTTTCTTACATCTGGAAAATTCGAAAAAAATAGCCTTTTGCATCTTAATATATTTCTTGTCGAAGACTTTCCATTTTGACTAACAAGAGAATATCTCTTGAATCAAATTATAACGAATCTTTCGGGACTTTGTAAGCAACTCTTTCTTTATTGATATTGAATTAAAAGACAAGAGCAAAAGAAGAAGAAAAGATGAAGAATAAAAAAGTTGATTATCAAACATATATTTTTTTGTGTCGAAGGCGAATTCAGTTCATTTAGTTAGTTCTACATTTCTTGAACTTAGTATATACTATACTCACTTAGATATAATTAGTATAATTATATAGAATTCAGTTCAGATAATTTTCGAACAATATAACAAACAGGTACAAATAGTAAATCGAGGTACCCATTCTATGACAGATATAAACCTTCCCTCTATTTTTGTTCCTTTCGTAGGCCTATTATTTCCGGCAATTGCAATGGCTTCTTTATTTCTTCATGTTCAAAAAAACAAGATTGTTTAGGCCGGATGGTGAGGCCAAATCACATTTTTTCAAGACTTAGACTTGATTGAGTCATAACACAGATATCTATTTATTGGAAAGTGGAATATGGTATAATGCATGATTTCTTTCGAACATAAGTGCAAGACATGCGAAACCTGATATAGGGGTAAATTCTTTTTTACTATTTTCAAATCAATAGATCAAGACGGGTCGGTCCATGTTTCAAATAGAAAGTCGATGCTTGTAGATATCTAGGGCGGGGTCATATGAAGGGGACGTTCTTATTTTCGATCGAACTTTTTTTATTAATTACCCCGACAGGTTCACATTAGAATAGTGCTAGTTGATGAGAGTTACTTAAGAAACAAAATAGCGTTAAGTTTAAGTAAAGTATAAGTGAAATTCATTTTGGTTATTCTATCAATTCAATTAAGTAAAATTAAATGCAACTAGATTAGTATGAATTGGCGATCAGAACGTATATGGATAGAACTTATAAGGGGGTCTCGAAAAACAAGTAATTTCTGCTGGGCCTTTATCCTTTTTTTAGGTTCATTAGGATTTTTATTAGTTGGAACTTCCAGCTATCTTGGTAGGAATTTGATATCTTTATTTCCCTCTCAACAAATAATTTTTTTCCCACAGGGGATCGTGATGTCTTTCTATGGGATCGCAGGTCTCTTTATTAGTTCCTATTTGGGGTGCACAATTTCGTGGAATGTAGGTAGTGGTTATGATCTATTCGATAAAAAAGAAGGAATAGTGTGTATTTTTCGTTGGGGATTTCCGGGAAAAAATCGTCGCATCTCCCTCCGATTCCTTATAAATGATATTCAATCTATCAGAATAGAACTTAAAGAGGGTATTTATCCTCGTCGTGTCCTTTATCTAGAAATCAGAGGCCAGGGGGCCGTTCCTTTGACTCGTACTGATGAGAATTTGACTCCACGAGAAATGGAACAAAAAGCTGCTGAATTAGCCTATTTCTTGCGCGTACCGATTGAAGTATTTTGAAATGAACCGAACAATGAATGTTTTCTGATTCTCGGCTGGGGGTAGAAAATACTCTACAATCCCCTTTTGTATAACTTTATCTATGGTATAACTTAACGAAATTTTCGTCAGAACATCCCTTCGAGTCGAGTCAAAGCAAACGTATATTATATGGAACATAAAAAAGGGGGGTTGCTTTTGTCGGCAAAAACGAGATTTTATGCGTATGGAAATCCACTTGACGCAATTCATTAGCACCAAATCGAAATAAGGATAGATTCATCCCAAAACATTTTGAAATAAAGAAAATTTTTGATTTGAGTTTCAATATTTTGAATTGATAGGTTAGAGACAAATAGCTCATGTAAATTAATTATCTTTCTTGATGTGTCGTTTTCTCCCCTCTTTCGTTCTCTTCTCTTTAATGAATGACCCGACGTTTTGATTATCACATTCAGAAAATTATCTCAATTCTTTTTGTGCTATGGTAGTCAGCGAATTTTTTTGCAATATTTGGAGAGTTTTTTGTCTCGAAATCCGAATTCCTTAACGAAAACTAAAGTGGGTTTTCGGGGAGTCATCTAAAGGAAGGAATTGCTTCGAATTTGACCAATTGAAATAGCTGGAAACCTTTTTTCGCATTTTCGCATTCGAAGTGGACTCTTATTCGATTTCTGTATTCTTGTAAGATTCTTCAAAATTATCAAGGACTCATTACCGAATCACAAATAAAAAAAAGAAAATGATTCGATACCTTGGAATAGAACTCTGGTGAAAAAAAAAAATAAAAAATATTAGATCGCGTAGAGTCGACGAATGAGGCCACTTTATTAAATTAAAAATTTCTAAAAAAAATGGCAAAAAAGAAAGCATTTATTCCCCTTCTAGTTCTTGTATCTATAGTCTTTTTACCCTGGTGGAGCTTTCTAACATTTAATAAAAGTCTGGAATCTTGGGTTACTAATTGGTGGAATACCAAGCAATCCGAAACTCTTTTGAATGATATTCCAGAAAAGAGTCTTCTAGAAAAATTCCTAGAATTAGAGGAGCTCCTACTGTTGGACGAGATGATAAAGGAATATCCGGAGACACGTCTAAAAAAGCTTCGTATAGGAATCGGAATCCATAAAGAAACGATTCAATTGATCAAGCTGCACAATGAAGATTGTATCCATACAATTTTGTCCTTCTCGACCAATATAATCTGTTTCGTTATTCTAAGTGGTTATTCTATTATAGGTAAGAAAGAACTTATTACTCTTAACTCTTGGGTTCAGGAATTCCTATATAACCTAAGCGACACAATAAAAGCATTTTCTATTCTTTTATTAACCGATTTATGTATCGGATTCCACTCACCCCACGGTTGGGAACTAATGATTGGCTATATCTACCAAGATTTTGGATTTTCTCATAACGATCAAATTATATCTGGCCTTGTTTCCACCTTTCCAGTCATTCTAGATACAATTTTGAAATATTGGATTTTCCGTTATTTAAATCGTGTATCCCCATCACTTGTAGTGATTTATCATTCAATGAATGACTGAAAAAAGGTCTACTGATATTAATTCAATTAGAATGTTTGGTACTTTGGGCATAAGCATTCCAAACCGTACTGACTCGTTCTACCCATCCAAGGCAGGAAAGTCCTCCAATATTCCAGTAAGATTATTTCAGTAAATAGCAGAATAGTGGATAGGGAACTATACTAGCGACCTACCCAATTTATTGTAGAAATTTTCGGGATCAAAAATTGTACCATGCAAACTATAAATACCCTTTCTTGGATAAAAGAACAGATTACTCGATCCATTTCCGTATCACTCATTATATATATAATAACTCAGTCATCCATTTCAAATGCATATCCCATTTTTGCACAGCAGGGTTATGAAAATCCCCGAGAAGCGACCGGTCGTATTGTATGTGCCAATTGTCATTTAGCTAATAAACCTGTGGATATTGAGGTTCCACAAGCGGTCCTTCCCGATACTGTATTTGAAGCAGTTGTTCGAATTCCTTATGATATGCAACTAAAACAAGTTCTTGCTAATGGCAAGAAGGGGGGTTTGAATGTAGGAGCTGTTCTTATTTTACCCGAGGGGTTTGAGTTGGCTCCAACCGATCGTATTTCTCCCGAGATGAAAGAAAAAATAAGCAATCTTTCTTTTCAGAGTTACCGACCAAATAAAAAAAATATTCTTGTGATAGGCCCTGTTCCGGGGCAAAAATATAGTGAAATCACCTTTCCTATTCTTTCACCGGACCCTGCTACTAAGAAAGATGTTCACTTTTTAAAATATCCCATATATGTAGGCGGTAACAGGGGAAGGGGTCAGATTTATCCCGACGGAAGCAAGAGTAACAATACTGTTTATAATGCTACAGCAGCGGGTATAGTAAAGAAAATAATACGAAAAGAAAAGGGCGGATACGAAATAACCATAGGGGATGCCTCGGATGGGCGTCAAGTCGTTGATATTATTCCTCCAGGGCCAGAACTTCTTATTTCAGA